GCATTTTATTCGAACAAATATAGAACCAAAATGGATGGTTTTGTGTCTATTACCAGTTCTTCCTCCTGAGTTGAGACCAATTTATCATATAGATGAGGATAAACTGGTGACCTCGGATATTAATGAAATCTATAGAAGAATTATCTATCGGAATAATACTCTTACAGATCTATTAACAACAAGTATAGCTACGCCAGAAGAATTAATAATATCTCAGGAAAAATTGCTACAAGAAGCAGTGGATGCACTTCTTGATAATGGAATCTGCGGACAACCAATGAGGGATGATCATAACAGAGTTTACAAGTCGCTTTCAGATGTAATTGAAGGCAAAGAAGGAAGAGTTCGCGAGACTCTGCTTGGTAAACGCGTCGATTATTCAGGGCGGTCAGTGATTGTCGTGGGCCCTTCACTTTCATTACATCGATGTGGATTGCCTCGCGAAATAGCAATAGAACTTTTCCAGGCATTTGTAATTCGTGACCTAATTAGAAAACATCTTGCTTCGAACATCGGAGTTGCTAAGAGTCAAATTCGTAAAAAAAAACCGATTGTATGGGAAATACTTCAAGAAATTCTGGATGACCATCCTGTATTGCTGAATAGAGCGCCTACTCTGCATAGATTAGGCATACAGGCATTCCTCCCCATTTTAGTAGAAGGGCGCGCTATTTGTTTACACCCATTAGTTTGTAAGGGCTTCAATGCGGACTTTGACGGGGATCAAATGGCTGTTCATGTGCCTTTATCTTTGGAGGCTCAAGCAGAGGCACGTTTACTTATGTTTTCTCATATGAATCTTTTGTCTCCAACTATTGGAGATCCCATTTCTGCACCAACTCAAGATATGCTTAGTGGACTCTATGTCTTAACGAGTGGAAATCGTCGGGGTATTTGTGTAAATAGGTATAATCCGTGTAATGGTAGAAACTATCAAAATGAAGATAATAACTATAAGTATACAAAAACAAAAGAACCGTTTTTTTGTAACGCCTATGATGCAATTGGAGCTTTTCGGCAAAAACGAATCAATTTAGGTAGTCCTTTGTGGCTGCGGTGGCGACTAGATCAACGCGTTATTGCTGCAAGAGAAGCTCCCATTGAAATTCACTATGAAGCTTTGGGGACCTATTATGAGATTTATGGACACTATCTAATAGTAAAAAGTATAAAAAAAGAAATTCTTTATATATATATTCGAACCACTCTTGGGCATATTTCTCTTTATCGAGAAATAGAAGAAGCCATACAGGGGTTTTGGCAGGGCTGTTGTAATTCTATGCTACCAGCGGGAATTCGAGTCTCGCCGAGTTAACTAGGACTATAAAATTGCGGAATTTCTACGTGAATCAAGATCTAGAAAAGGAAGTTGTCCAATCACTGACTCAAACCCATTGTCAAATTCTACTCAGCGCAATATGGAGGTACTGATGGCAGAACGGCCCACTCAGGTCTTTCACAATAAAGTGATAGACGGAACTGCCATGAAACGACTTATTAGTCGATTTATTGATCACTATGGAATCGGATATACATCACATATCCTGGATCAAGTAAAGACTCTGGGTTTCCGACAAGCTACCGCCGCATCCATTTCATTAGGAATTGATGATCTTTTAACAATACCTTCTAAAAGATGGCTAGTTCAAGACGCTGAACAACAAAGTTTTATTTTGGAAAAACACCATCATTATGGGAATGTACACGCGGTAGAAAAATTACGTCAATCGATCGAGATCTGGTATGCCACAAGTGAATATTTGCGACAAGAAATGAATCCTAATTTTCGGATGACCGATCCTTTTAATCCAGTCCATATAATGTCTTTTTCGGGAGCCAGAGGAAATGCATCTCAGGTACATCAATTAGTAGGTATGAGAGGATTAATGTCGGATCCCCAAGGTCAAATGATTGATTTACCCATTCAAAGCAATTTACGCGAAGGACTCTCTTTAACAGAATATATTATTTCTTGCTACGGAGCCCGTAAAGGAGTTGTGGATACCGCTATCCGAACATCAGATGCAGGATACCTCACGCGCAGACTTGTTGAAGTAGTTCAACACATTGTTGTACGTCGAACAGATTGTGGCACCGTCCGAGGTATTTCTGTAAGTCCTCGAAATGGAATGATGACCGACAGGATTTTTATCCAAACATTAATTGGGCGTGTATTAGCGGATCATATATATATAGGTTCGCGATGCATTGCTACTAGAAATCAAGATATTGGGGTTGGACTTGTTAATAGATTCATAACTTTTAGAGCACAACCAATCTCTATTCGAACCCCCTTTACTTGTAGGAGTACATCTTGGATTTGTCAACTATGCTATGGCCGAAGCCCAGCTCACGACGACCTGGTCGAATTGGGAGAAGCTGTAGGTATTATTGCAGGTCAATCTATTGGAGAACCAGGTACTCAATTAACATTAAGAACTTTTCATACCGGCGGAGTATTCACAGGGGGTACTGCAGAACATGTCCGAGCCCCTTCTAATGGAAAAATAAAATTCAATGAGGATTTGGTTCATCCGACACGTACACGTCATGGACATCCTGCTTTTCTATGTTCTAGAGACTTGTATGTAACTATTGAAAGTGAAGATATTATACACAATGTGTGTATTCCGCCCAAAAGTTTTCTTTTAGTTCAAAACGATCAATATGTAGAATCAGAACAAGTCATTGCTGAGATTCGCGCGAGAACATCCACTTTGAATTTGAAAGAGAAGGTTCGAAAACATATTTATTCTGACTCAGAAGGCGAAATGCACTGGAATACCGATGTGTACCATGCACCTGAATTTACATATGGTAATATTCATCTCTTACCAAAAACAAGTCATTTATGGATATTATTAGGGGAGCCCTGGAGATCCAGTCCAGGTCCCTGTTCGATCCACAAGGATCAAGATCAAATGAACGCTTATTCTCTTTCTGTTAAGCGAAGATATATTTCTAACCCCTCAGTAACTAATAATCAAGTGAGACACAAATTTTTTAGTTCGTATTTTTCTGGTAAAAATCAAAAAGGAGATAGGATTCCTGATTATTCAGAACTTAATCGAATGACATGTACCGGTCGTTGTAATCTCAGAAATCCGGCCGTTCTCGAGGGGAATTCGGATTTATTGGCAAAGAGGCGAAGAAATAGAGTCATCATCCCACTCGAATCGATTCAAGAGGGCGAGAACCAATTAATACCTTCTTCAGGTATCTCAATTGAAATCCCCCGAAATGGTATTCTCCGTAGAAATAGTATTCTTGCTTATTTCGACGATCCTCGATATATAAGAAAGAGCTCGGGACTTACTAAATATGAGACTAGAGAACTGAATTCAATCGTTAATGAAGAGGAGTTGATTGAGTATCGAGGAGTCAAGGTATTTTGGCCAAAATACCAAAAGGAAGTAAATCCGTTTTTTTTTATTCCCGTGGAAGTCCACATTTTGGCCGAATCTTGTTCCATAATGGTACGGCACAATAGTATTATTGGGATAGATACACAAATCACTTTAAATAGAAGAAGTCGGGTAGGTGGATTGGTCCGAGTGAAGAAAAAAGCAGAAAAAATTAAACTAATAATCTTTTCTGGAGATATCCATTTTCCTGGAAAGACAAACAAGGCATTCCGATTGATACCACCAGGAGGGGGAAAACAAAATTCCAAAAAATACAAAAAATTGAAAAATTGGCTCTATATCCAACGAATGAAACTTTCCAGGTATGAAAAAAAATATTTTGTTTTGGTTCAACCTGTAGTCCCATATAAAAAAACGGATGGTATAAATTTAGGAAGACTTTTCCCACCGGATCTCTTGCAAGAAAGCGACAATCTACAACTTCGAGTTGTCAACTATATCCTTTATTACGACCCAATTCTTGAAATTTGGGACACAAGTATTCAATTAGTTCGGACTTGTTTAGTGTTGAATTGGGACCAAGACAAAAAGATCGAAAAGGCCTGTGCTTCCTTTGTTGAAATAAGGACAAATGGTTTAATTAGAGATTTTATAAGAATCGACTTAGCGAAGTCACCTATTTTGTATACCGGAAAAAGAAATGATCTGTCGGGTTCAGGATTAATCTCTGAGAATGGATCAGATCGCGCTAATGTCAATCCGTTTTCTTCCGTTTATTCCTATTCCAAGGCAAGGATTCAAGAATCCCTTAATCCAAATCAAGGAACTATTCATACGTTATTGAATCGAAATAAGGAATCTCAATCTTTGATAATTTTGTCATCATCCAATTGTTCTCGAACAGGCCCATTCAACGATGTAAAATCTCCCAATGTGATAAAAGAATCAATCAAAGAGGACCCCCTAATTCCAATTAGGAATCCGTTGGGCCCCTTAGGAACAGGCTTTCCAATTTATAATTTTGATTTATTTTCCGATTTAATAACCCATAATCAAATCTTGGTAACTAACTATTTGCAACTTGACAATTTAAAACAGATTTTTCAAATCCTTAAATATTATTTACTGGATGAAAAAGGTAAAATTTATAATCCCTATTCGTGCAGTAACATCATTTTGAATCCATTCAATTTGAATTGGTATTTTCTGCATTACAATTGTTGTGAAGAGACATCTACAATCGTTAGTCTTGGGCAGTTTCTTTGTGAAAATGTATGTCTAGCCAAAAAAGGACCGCATTTAAAATCGGGTCAAGTTCTAATTCTTCAAGTTGACTCTGTGGTAATACGATCAGCTAAGCCTTATTTGGCTACTCCAGGAGCAACTGTTCATGGACATTATGGGGAAATCCTTTACGAAGGAGATACATTAGTTACATTTATATATGAAAAATCAAGATCTGGTGATATAACGCAAGGTCTTCCAAAAGTGGAACAGGTGTTAGAAGTGCGTTCGATTGATTCAATATCGATGAATCTCGAAAAGAGGATTGAGACTTGGAACAAATGTATAACAAGAATTCTTGGAATTCCTTGGGCATTCCTGATTGGTGCTGAGCTAACTATAGTGCAAAGT